AAATTAGCAATAGTAATAAAGGGTCGCGTCATCTTTCTTATATTAATATCAATTGGATATGTTTTCTTTCCCAAAAAAGAAATCCTTTCATTATTATTCATTTTTAATAAAGATAATAACCGAAAATCTTTTTTAATTATTTTTTTCCCTTCTTTATCTTTACCCCATAGAGATTCTTTATCTTTACCCCATAAAGATATTGAATAAAACGAGTTATTTGTTTTGCCGCTGTAATTTTGAAAATTAACATTTAAAGAGCCCTCAAATGTAAGTAAATAGATCCGAAACATATAAAATGCAGTTAATCCTGCTGTGGAAAAAGCTATTATTGCAAAAATCGGTGAATACAACCAACTATCATTAAGAATTTCATCTTTGGACCAAAAACAGGCAAGGGGTGGAATACCACAAAGGGAAAGTATACCTAATAAAAAAGCAGTTTTTGTAATTGGTACATGTTTTGTTAAACCACCCATAAGAACCATATTTTGACTTTTATCTGGAGAATATCCAACAATAGCTTCCATTGAATGAATGATTGATCCGGACCCTAAAAACAACAATGCTTTTGAATAAGCATGAGTAATCAAATGAAATAAAGCAGCTCGATAAGACCCAATACCTAGAGCTAACATCATATAACCCAATTGAGACATTGTAGAATAGGCTAAACTTCTCTTAATATCTTTTTGAGCAAGAGCTAAAGTAGCTCCTAATAGTAATGTTATTATACCTATTAAAGCTATTATATTCATTATGTAAGGTATAACCATGAAAAGAGGAAAAAGCCGAGCTACAAGAAAAATTCCTGCTGCTACCATAGTAGCAGCATGTATAAGAGCTGAAATAGGAGTAGGTCCTTCCATAGCATCAGGTAACCATACGTGAAGGGGGAATTGAGCGGATTTAGCAATTGCACCAGAAAATAATAAGAAAGCACAGAAAGTAACAAATAAAAGATTAACTTCATTATTATAAATCAAACTATTGAATATTTCAAACAAATCCCGAAATTCGAAACTGCCCGTTATCCAATAAAGACCTAAAATTCCTAATAATAAACCAAAATCCCCTACACGATTAGTTACAAACGCTTTTTGACAAGCATTCGCAGCAATCGGTCGTGTGAACCAAAAACCTATTAATAGATAAGAACACACTCCAACCAATTCCCAAAAGATATAAATTTGTATCAAATTAGAACTAGTCACTAATCCCAGCATTGAAGTATTGAAAAAACTCATATAAGCAAAAAATCTCAAATATCCTTGATCATGAGACATATAATTGTCACTATAAATAAGAACCATAATTCCAACAGTAGTAATTAAGATTAACATAATAGAAGTAAGTGGATCGATCAAGTAGCTGAACTCTAAAGAAAAGTCATTATTGATGGTCCAAGACCATACATATTGATAGATATAACTGTTATTTATTTGCTGAATAAACAGATTGGCTGAAAAAATCATAACTATACTTAACAATAAAACACTAAGAAAAGCCCACATGCGGCGAAGGTTTTTTGTTGCCTTCGGAAAAAGGAGGAGTCCCACCCCTATTAACATAGGAATTATAACTGGAATGAAAGGTATGATCCATGAATATTGGTATGTATATTCCATAAAAATAAATAAGAATCTTTTATTCTTAATTAACTGTTTCTGATTCACCAGCTCTTATTTATTTTTTTAAAGGAATCAGTTAATAAAAAAATTAAGATTAAGATAAGATATGTAAAACTAAAAGAAATATTTTTTATTCTTAATTATTCTAAATCTTTTCCAAATACTTCAAACTAAAAAATATTTCAAATAAAGAATAAAGAAGTAAGAATTGGTCAAATGAGATGACCAAGTTACCATTGACAAATAAATACTTATTTTTTTTAAGTAAGATTTTATAAAAAAAAAAATAAAAATTTCAATTATTATTACTTATTACAATTTAGATAATACAATATTTTAATCTCTAGAGAAACTAAGGACAAATAATTACACCAAAAAGAATATGTTATTTTAATAGAATTCATAAAAGACAGACACAGTCCATAATTTAACCCCAGAAAAAAAAAAGAACTCTTTTTTTTTTTTAGTTCGTTTATTCAGAATCATTAACCAATGAAGTTTTTTAATTGAGTGAAAGAATTACTAAAATAAAAAAAAAGGACTTATTTTTTATATAAAAAATGATGTATACTTTAACAAATTAACTACTAGTCTCATTTTCATTTTACAATTTTCATTAGGTGCACTCTTTTTTTGAGCTTAACCAATTAAACAATTAAATTAATATAAAAAAAAATTATTAAAGTTTTTTTATTAAATTCAAAAATAAAAGGTTGGTTTCTTAAACTTTTTGATGTATTTTATTACATGTATAAATATAGCACAACGAAAATAAACAACATATTTGGTTTTTATTTTATGAAAAGAGTCGAATTTAGACAATAAAGAGAAAATTATATAGTAAAGAACAATTGGTTTTGAACAATAGATGTCTTTCACATCCAACTATAGAACTAAATACTCTATCATAATTTTTTAATGGCAGTTCCAAAAAAACGTACTTCCATATCAAAAAAACGAATTCGTAATAATATTTGGAAAGGGAAGGGGTATTGGGTAGCATTAAAAGCTTTTTCATTATCGAAATCTCTTTCTACAGGGAATTCAAAAAGTTTTTTTGTACAACAAGAAAAAAATAAATAATTAAACATTGGAATAATCTGGATCTATCTCTGACTCTAAAAAAAGTCGAGTTTAATTTTGAATTTAGTTTAGAATTTATACTAATTTATATATATAAATTAAATTATTTTCAAATAGGAAAGAATAAATATTGATTAGAAAAGAACAAACATAAGATAATATAAGATCTTTACTCCAAATTAATGATTTGTCGAAACTCATTTTTTAAGTTTAAAACTTGTTTTGGAATTTTCTGAACACTCATTTTAAAAAATCATTATCAATATATAGGATCCTTATCCTTATATATCCCTTATATCCCTCGTATAAAATATCCACGGATATTTTATACGAGAAATGTATCAATTTTGGTCATCAAAAAAAAATGGATCCTAATAAATCTAAATATTAAATCAAATAATAAAAAATAAGGATTATTATTGTAACTAGGCTCAAATCACTATTTTTTAAACGAGTTTTGATTCATCAATTTCTTTTCATTAATTTCAATGTTTCTTATAAAACTAAAAAATATTGAATGATTGAGTACTTTAACACTTTAACCTCGACAATTGAATAAAAATAGGTTATTATGATTTCGAAAAGCCGCTATGGTGAAATCGGTAGACACGCTGCTCTTAGGAAGCAGTGCTAGAGCATCTCGGTTCGAGTCCGAGTGGCGGCATGGCATCTTATAAAAGAGTAAGTCCTATAATGAATTCAATTCCCGATTTCCATTTCTATAATTGGGAGATTCTCCTCTTTTTTTTATAATTTTTTTATGATATTTTTAATTTTAGAGCATATATTAACTCATATATCCTTTTCGGTTGTTTCAATTATAATTTCAATTCGTTTGATAATCTTATTAGTTAATGAAAGCGCAGGACTATATGATTCATCAGAAAAAGGCATAAAAACCACTTTTGTCTGTATAACAGGATTATTAGTTACTCGTTGTATTTATTCGAGACATTTACCTTTAAGTGATTTATACGAATCATTAATTTTTCTTTCATGGAGTTTGTCCATTATTCATATGGTTCCGTATTTAAAAAAAAATATAAACCATTTAAGCGCAATAACCGCGCCAAGTGTTATTTTTACCCAAGGCTTTGCTACTTCTGGTTTTTTAACCGAAATGCATCAATCCGTACTATTAGTACCCGCTCTCCAATCTCATTGGTTAATGATGCATGTAAGTATGATGGTATTGGGCTATGCAGCTCTTTTATGTGGATCATTATTATCAGTAGCTCTTATAGTCATTACATCGCACAAAGTCATAAGTATTTTTGAGAAAAGCAATAATGAGTCGCTTTGTTTTGATGAGATCCAATACATGAACGAAAGAAACAATGTTTTATGGAACACTTCCTTAATTTCTTCTAGAAATTATTATAGGTCTCAATTGATTCAACAATTGGATCATTGGAGTTATCGTATTATTGGCATAGGTTTTATCTTTTTAACCATAGGTATTCTTTCGGGAGCAGTATGGGCAAATGAGGCATGGGGCTCATATTGGAATTGGGATCCGAAAGAAACTTGGGCATTTATTACTTGGACCGTATTCGCGATTTATTTACATATTCGAACAAATCCAAATTTTGAGGTTGTAAATTCCGCAATTGTAGCCTCTATGGGATTTCTTATAATTTGGATATGCTATTTTGGGGTCAATCTATTAGGAATAGGGCTACATAGTTATGGTTCATTTACCCTAACATCTAACTGAAGAAAGGACCTAATGCACACAAATAAACATGGGACAGCATATATATAATATCTAAGAAAACATCGTGTAAGCCATCGAGAACCTTTTAAATCACTAGTTTGATTCAAAAGGTTCTTACAAAGGCCAAACATATCTGGTTAAAAGTATAATTCATTTTTATTTTTCACTTAAGTGAAAAATAAACTTAAGAAAAGAAAAAATATTTGTTTTTTGTAATTGTACAACGAATTTTTTAAACATCTTATTATAGTATAAGATTGATGTTTGATTTTTTTTTCTTTTATTCATTTTTTTTAATAATTATCTATAAAAATAATTAGATATAATATCTTCGACCTTGTCAAGGGATAGTGAGAAAACGAAATCCGGATAAATACCAATACCTATTACAGGTAAAAGGATAGAGATCGAAACAAATAACTCTCTCGGTCCAGAATCAAAAAAATCAAAGTTTGGGATATTCAAAAACTTGTATCCATAAAACATTTGGCGTAACATAGATAATGAATAAATAGGAGTTAATATCATTCCAATTGCCATTACAAATGTAATTAGTATTTTTGTTATTAAAAAAAATTTTTGGCTGGTAATTAGTCCAAAAAATACTATGAATTCTGCAACAAAACCACTCATCCCCGGTAATGCAAGGGAAGCCATCGATAAGATACTGAAAGTCGTGAATATTTTTGGAACTGATATCGCCATTCCGCCCATTTCGTCGAGATAAACAAGACGTATTCTATCAAAACTCGTTCCCGCCAAGAAAAAAAGTGCAGCGCCAATAAAGCCGTGAGATATTATTTGTAAAATGGCTCCATTAAGGCCCATATCACTTATAGAGCCAATTCCTATAATTATGAAACCCATATGAGATACGGAGGAATAGGCTATTCTTTTTTTTAAATTACGTTGACCGAGAGATGCTGAAGCTGCATAGATTATTTGAAGTGTGCCTACTATCATCAACCAAGGAGCAAATATAGAATGAGCGCGGGGCAATAATTCCATATTGATCCGAACCAATCCATATGCTCCCATTTTTAATAATATTCCGGCTAGAAGCATACAAGTACTGTAATGTGCCTCTCCATGGGTGTCTGGTAACCATGTATGTAAAGGTATAATCGGTGATTTGACAGCAAAAGCAATAAGAAATCCAATATAGAATATTATTTCCAGTACTACTGGATAAGATTGATTAGCTGATATTTCAAAATTTAATGTTGGTTCATTGGAACCATATAAACCGATACCCAGAATTCCCATTAATAAAAAAACGGAACTTCCTGCAGTGTACAAAATAAACTTTGTAGCTGAATATAAACGTTTTTTCCCCCCCCACACGGATAGAAGTAGATAAACGGGAATTAATTCTAACTCCCACATGATGAAAAAAAGTAAAAGGTCTCGAGAAGAAAATGATCCTATTTGACCACTATACATTGCTAACATCAGGAAATGGAATAATCGGGAATCTCGAGTAACCGGCCGAGCCGCTGAAGTAGCTAAAGTGGTGATAAATCCTGTCAGCAAAATAGGTCCTATAGAAAGTCCATCTATTCCCAATCTCCAGTAAAAATCAAAAAAATTGATCCATTTATAATCCTCCGTCAGTTGCATTAATGGATCGTCCAATTGGAAATGATAATAGAATGCATAAGTTATTAGAAGGAGTTCTACGGTACATATAAATATTGTATACCACCTAATTATCTTATTTCCTCTATGAGGAAGAAAGATAATTAAGGAACCCGCGAATATTGGCAAAACTACCACTATTGTTAACCAAGGAAAATAATTCGTAGTAAAAACAAGATACACTTGGACCAGAAAAATCCGTGCTCGAAAATATATATTTTATTTTCGAGCAGGGGGATTTTTGTCGGTAAAAAAAAGAAAATGTATTCAGGTGGGATTTGGGAAAGGGATCAATAAGCTAGGCCCATGCTTCGAGTTGTTTCATGCCATAAATAAACTCGAACACTCAAGTAATCCGTTGGACAGGCGGATTCACATCTTTTACAACCAACACAGTCTTCTGTTCTTGGAGCAGAAGCAATTTGCTTAGCTTTACATCCGTCCCAAGGTATCATCTCTAATACATCTGTGGGGCAGGCTCGGACACATTGAGTACACCCTATACATGTATCATAAATCTTTACTGAATGTGACATTGGATATATAAATTTTTGAACATCATAAATTTTCGATCTAGTAAACTTGTAAATGAATTATACATATATTTAGACACCAGATGAATCAATAATTTACCAGAATTTTTCTAATCAATCTGCTTCCAGATCGACTCATGCGAGAGGTCCAAGATACTTTGATTTCTTGCATTTTTTGTAAACACGATCAATACGTTATGTATCATCCATGTTAATTTGACTTGATAAATATTATCATTTCTATGATTAATACACTACTACTTATTCAACAAATTTGATTGATTGATACGAGTTGATTTTTTGTTACGATAAATTGCGGAAACAATAGCTGGTCCAATAGCTGCTTCAGCGGCTGCAATAGCTATAACAAAAATTGAAAAAATATTTCCTTTTAATTGGCGACTATCAAAAAAATCAGAAAATGTTACGAAATTTATATTAACTGCATTCAGTATAAGTTCAAGACACATAAGGGCTCTAACCATATTTCGACTTGTGATCAATCCATAGATACCGATAGAAAATAAATAGGCACTCATAACAAGTACATGTTCGAGCATCATTGACTAACTCCTTATCAATTTTGATTCATTTCAAGATGAAAAACAATTTAATGAGTTTAAGTGACTAGAATAAAAAAAAAGTATTGAATAAGGGAATCTATTGGCAATAGATCAAATAAAAGAATTTATATTTTAGACATAAACAATCTTCAAATAAGATTGAAGTGAGGGGAAATGGATGTGATAACACAGAACAAAGTTTAATTTTGATTTCGGTTACTAGTTTGAAAGATTTATTACTGGCGGGCCACAGCAATTGCGCCTATCAAAGCAGCTAAAAGAATTATCGAAATGAGTTCAAATGGAAGAAAAAAATCTGTTGATAAATGAATTCCAAT